AGGATTCCAATCTGGAAAAAGAATTGATAGCCTGTACTTCTGTCGTATCAATTATCATTTTAACGATCAACTTCTCCCATAATGATATCTATACTACCTAGTATCGTCATAATATCAGCCAATTTCATTCTTTTAACTAGCTGAGGGAGAATTTGCAAATTGATAAAACCCGGCGGACGAATTTTCCATCTCCAGGGAAAAACACTCTGATCTCCTATCAGAAAAATTCCCAATTCTCCCTTTGGGGCTTCCACTCTCACATAAAGTTCTTGTTTCAACAATTCAAAAGTAGGAGATGGTTTTTTACTAATGAATCGATATTCAAAATCATTCCAGTCGGAATCCCCTGCTCTATCAAAGCGCCGGACTTCTAAATTTTCATAGGGCCCTCCCGGAATTCCTTCCAGAGCTTGTTGAATAATTTTTATGGATTCTGTCATTTCACTGATTCGAACTAAATAACGAGCTAATGAATCTCCTTCTTTTTGCCATTGTACTTCCCAATCAAATTCGTCATAACACTCATAATGATCAACTTTACGAAGATCCCATTGGATTCCGGAAGCTCGTAGCATTGGTCCTGATAAACCCCAATTTATTGCTTCTTCCCCACCAACAACGCCCACCCCTTCAACTCGTTCTAAAAAAATGGGATTTCGCGTAATAAGCTTTTGATATTCAGCAACCCCTGTTAAAAAATAATCGCAGAAATCCAAACATTTATCTATCCAGCCATGAGGTAGATCAGCAGCTACTCCTCCGATACGGAAATAATTATGCATCATTCGCATGCCTGTGGCAGCTTCGAATAGATCATATATCAATTCTCTCTCTCTAAAAATATAAAAGAAAGGAGTCTGCGCACCGATATCCGCCATAAAAGGGCCAAGCCATAACAAATGAGAAGCTATACGACTCAGTTCCAGCATAATTACTCTGATATAGCGAGCTCTTTTAGGGACTTGAATATTTCCCAACTGTTCTGGTCCATTTACCGTTATTGCCTCGGTAAACATAGTAGCTAAATAATCCCAACGCGTTACATAAGGTAGATATTGTATAATTGTGCGGTTTTCCGCAATTTTTTCCATCCCTCTGTGTAAATAACCCAATATGGGTTCACAGTCAATAACATCTTCACCATCTAGAGTAATGATGAGTCGAAGAACGCCATGCATTGATGGGTGGTGAGGACCCATATTGACTATCATGAGGTCTTTTCTTCTAGCTGGTACAGTCATATGTTTTTTCCCCGATTCATTATTCCATGAATTGCTGAATTGCTGAAAACGAGACGAAGTTCATCAAAATTCAAGATCTCATAAATCAAATAATTCAAAATGAATCGTCAAATTAACTTAACGAGTTTTTGGCTCCCGAATATCCAACTGACCAATTAATTCTTTATAACGTATTGTATTTTTCTTTGACAAATAAGCCAGCAACCGTTGACGTTTTCCCAGAGTTTTCCGTAGGCCTCTCTGAGATAAATAGTCTTTTTTGTGCAATTCCAAATGGGAAGTAAGTCTCCGTATTTTATTGGTGAAACTGAATACTTGAAATTCAACAGACCCCTTGTTTTCTTCTTTTATTTCGCAAGAAATAAAAGAAATTAATGAATTTTTTACCATAACAAAGAATTCTTCTCTCCTTTTTCTTTCTTTTCTACAGATATGGAGTTTATCGATCAGTAAAAATAATGCCAGTTATTTTAATCTGGTATACACAATAATATGAATAAATTCATATACTACCTTTTCTATCAAATTGAATTAATCAATCCAGTTTGCAATTGGATTCGGATATAGATACAAAAGAATGGTACAGCTCTTCAGCCCCCCCCCAAAAAAAAAAAAAGAGAAAAATTTGGACCTAAGATTAAGAAGATTCTTATCTTAGGTCATTGAATCAGTATCCTATACTAGAATGTAAATGTAATATAACACAACGCGTGTGTACATCTGTTTGCCTTCCTATATCATGCCAGATATGGCATGTGATATATAGGAAATTGATCATCAACTAATTCTCAATCGTGGATACATATATATCCTTGACATACTGAAACGGCTTCCATTACTGGTATCAAACCAATAGCGATTCATACAAGCTAAATCTTCTAATCGATAATTTGGCCAAAGAAAAAATTTAAACAATTTAATGAATTTCTTTGGATCTCTATCAAGATGTTTTCTGTCATCCAAAAATTGACCGTAGTTCCTTATGCCGTTCTCATTGCAAAATACTTTATTTCTATCCACAACATTCATATTTTCCGAATTTAAACAAATTCGAATTCTCAATCCTCTACGACGTCTAGGAGATGAAATATTTTCAGGAACAAGAAAATCATTCTTATCAGCATTTCCCTTTTCTCGGCATTTTTGATTAGTTTGGTATTTACTCTTATGGACCAGTGAAATAGCTATGGTTTGATACATAATAAATTGTCCATCCCATTTTATAGACAGGCGGACCGGTTCGATAATCAATATTCCTCTTTTTATCAATTCTGTCAAAAAAGTTTGATCCTTATCCTTTTTCGGCATTATATCCAGATTTATTTCTTCTCTTTGAACAAAGGATAGAGCAATTTCCTTTGGATTTTTCAGTCTAACCATAAAAGAATATATATAGAGATTCTCCATTATTTTTTCATTCATATCATTATCCCATCTCAATTGAATGGGATAAAGCAAATATCTTTTCAGTAAGATATCTAGTTCCGTTTCTGGCTTGCTCTTTTGATTTCTACTCTTTTGAGTGTCTGATCCACCATAATCTTCAACCTCTTTTTGTTGGTTTGGTAGATCTGATCCAAGATCTTCTTGGACTGACTGCTCTTTTTCTTCTTGATTTTGATTTTCTAATTCAAGATATTTTTTTTCATTAGATGATATATGAAGATCCTTTTTTTGTTTTCCCTTGATATTTTTATTTTTACTAGTGTTTTGATTTCCATTAAAATGGAAAAGAAGTAATTTCATTGGTATGATCCACGGTTTAACCTTATATGCATCATAAAGTAATAAAAATTCTGGGAAGAACCAAGGTTTCAGATTTGATACGGGACAATTTAGTATTTCTTCATTCATCCCCATCCAGTCAAAAAAGGTTTTTCTTTGATTGGATGGCTTTTGATTGGATGGCTTATCAATCGCGAAATAAGAAAGATCTTTTTCTTTCTTATCAATAATTGAATATGTATACAAATAAGTTCCAATCTTAGTATTTTTATTACTTTTGGTCCCAGTATCCATAGCGATCCAGGCCTCAATATTGATCTTCTTTCTAAGACTAAAATCAATGATTCTCCAATCAAAAAATTTTCTATCCGAATTTTTTTCAATAATCGAATCTTCTCCTAGATAATCACTAGCAGAAATATATGAATCCTTCCTTTCTTCATAATTAATATATTTATCTGATAAAAGATCATATCTGTATTGTTTTTTAAATTTATCTTTTTGACTCGGTAATGAATCCATTGCATAATCATTTTGTTTCTCATAATGAATTAATTGGTTTTTTTCATATGAATCCAATTTTGTTGAGGCCTTATTTGAAACCGTATGATTTTGATTGACTCTTTTTCGCCATTCTTGTGGCATTAATTGAGACCATGTAGTCTGAGATAAATCATATTGATAGTGATGACTACTTAACCAGTTTTTCCATCCATTCATTCCAGAATTGCGAAGTTTCTTATGCCTTGATTCGGAATGAAATATTCCTTCAATAAAATCCTTTATTCTATCCTTAAGAAAAAGAGATGTTCCGGAATAGTGAAGTACAGACCTTAAGTGATACTTGTTAATAACTTGGGTTTGTGATAATTTGTAAAATACATATGCCTGTGACAAAGAGGAAAATAGGCCACAAAATTTCTGTGAATTCTTATTACTAATATTAAGAATAGAAAGCAGTTTTTTTATAGTAGAAATCAAATTAATTCTATTTTCATTATATATTTTTTTTAAGTCAAGGAAAGGTTGTACAGTGATCCTGAGAATATTTATATTAATATAAATGAGATATGGAAAGGTATCCATGTATATCTTTTCAATCCAAAATTTCATAAAAAAGTGCCGTTTACGTATTAATCTAGCGCTTCTTCTTTTTAATATCTGCCAAAAGTTTTTCAGTGATTCTAATCTTTTATCATCACAACTTGTCTCGTTAGGACTAATATTTAGATCTAGAAATAATTTTTTCTTGTCATTTTTTATTTTTTCGATTTGATTTCTGATTCTACTTGTCCTATCATCCAGCTCTTTCATTTTTATTTCTGTCAGTGAATAATTTCTCCAATCCATCCATCTAATTCGACTGGACGATTCATTAATATTAATAATTTGATTATTTATTATAGAATTTTTTCCATTTTTATTTTCACTCAATTCATATACTTCTCTCAATCTAAATAATAGATTTGGGTTTACTTTGGCAAACTCTTCTTGTATTATTCTTTTTATAAATAAAACTATAGTCCATCTTGCTTTTTCTTTTAAAACTCTTAGACCTAGAAAACATTTCTTTTTCATTTTTCTAATTTTCTTTTTAAGTTCTTTAGAAATGGGTTTAAAAAAGGAAGGTCCTCTTCTTCTTAGAGGCTTACCAAAAGGCTCTTTAGTTTCCAGTCCCAAGACTGTTAAAAAATAAAAAGGTTCCTGTTTTTCTGTATGGGATCGTAGCTTAGAACTGCGCCAAGGTTTCAGACGGAAAGGAAATAGGATCTTTATATGCATACCGTCTGTTAACCAGTTTTTTGGAAATTCTGTTTCGGATAATGGAACACCATTATAGGTGCATTTAATATGCATTTCTCTACTCCACTCCTGCCAATCCTCATGCCACTCGGGGATTTGAAATAATAACATACGGCTGACGTTTTTGGCTATTATCAATGAAGGCAATATAATATATTTTCTAAGAATTGAATGGGCTATTAACAGAAAACACCTTGTTGGTTGACCAAATTGCGTATTCTCCCAGGTTTC